GATACAATCAAATAGATTGCCATAAGGGCGCCATATTCTAGGAGCCCAAACTATGTGATTGAATAAATCCTCCTCTATCTGTTGCGGATCGAGGGCCCCTTCTTCAAACTCCGATTCGTATTTTTCATATAGAAATCTCTGATCAACGATAGAACAAGATCCATTTTGCATCATATCTAACTGATTCCTTGGTTCGGAACGAAGAAGCAATGTCACTCGATTATTATCAAACTGACTGCAATCTTTTTCTGTCCGTGAGGATCCCGCCAGAGCGCCTTCTACTTCTACTTCTAATAGTAATAATAGTAATAGGCCATGAACTAGATCAGAATCATTCTCAACGAATCCATAAGAAGTGATCCAATTTTTTTCATCGGGTCTGGATGAAGACCAAAGATCTTGAGCGACCGATCCGGCAGAACAACTCAAAAGATAAAGAAGTATCGTTAATTTCTTCATGCTCGTTCCAAGTTCGAAGTACCATTTGTACAAATAAGAATCCCCTCCCTTACATGATTTCTTCTTCATATAGATAGATATAGGATCTATGGAGCAATTACTTAGAAGTACATTTTGTGCAACAGCCCTTCCTATCTGATAGAAAAGGATCCCATGATCCTGAACTGATCTTATCTGGGATCGAAAATGCCAAGTTTTTCTATGAAGAGCTGATCTAATTGTATTAGTTTCTATAATGGATTTCTTCTGTGTAATACTAATTGATAGGGCCTCATTGATAAGTGCTACAAGATCTCGTGCATTGGAACCCATGGTTATGGACCCGAATCCAGTAGTATGGAACATCTTCTTTTCCAAGTGAAATCCCCTAGTATATGAAAGAATGAAAAAGTGCTTTCGTTGTTGTGGAAGAAGAAGCCTTCGTATCTTAATGCATGTATTTAATTTATTCGGAGCTATTAGAGCGGGATCCACTTTTTGGGGAATATGAGTCGAAGCAATAACAAGAATCTTTCCAGTGGAACATCTTTCACTGTTCTCTAATAGACCGAGGGATAAGTAATTCGACCCATTCGCATGCATATCATGAATGTTTGGAATCCATATTATGCAAGGAGACATTGCTTTTGCTAATTCGAATTGAAGGGTGATCTCAAATCGGTCTATTTTCGGCGTCATATACATAGTTAGCACATTCGTCATAGTTAGCAGCTCCGTATCAATATCAAGGTCATCATCACTATCATCAATACCATCACTATCATCAATATCGTCACTATCATCAATATCAAGGTCATCATCACTATCATCAATATCGATATCATCAATAAGATAACCTTTAAGCTTGTCGTCCAGGAACTTGTTCGGATATACCGTAATGAAAGGAACATAGGAGTTTGTCGCTAGGTATTTGACCAAACAGGATCGTCCAGTTCCTATAGAACCTATCACTAAAATACCTCTAGAAGGGGATAGGGCTAAGCGGAGCGAAAAGGGTTTTCCATGAGGAGATGGGGAATGAAAACTATTAGCCCCACACGAGGTTTGTGAATAAGTGATTGTCTGATAATGAGCAAGGAATATCCGTCTTTCTGCTAAACAGGATCTATTGAACTCATAATTCATTAGATCCTTTTGATGAATGTCAACTAAGTATCGTAAGGAAATTGATCCCGGTTGTTCAATCATTTGATAACCAGAGTCATTCTTTGATAAATGATCACTATGAGTCAGACTCAATAGAATTTGATCAATCCCTTTTTCTGTCGTTAAGGTGGAGAACTGAACCAAGAATTCTCTTTCTTCATCATCAATCGAATCACTGTTCGCGACCCAGAATTCGATTTTCTCATCAATCCAATCACCGTTCACGTTTTTTCTTTTTCTTATCAATGAATAGATCTCTTTACTTGTACGACTTAGATGTCTCGTATTTCTCGAAAAAATGATTCGATTGATGGGATTTGGTATGATACTTACAAGATCGATGAGATTGATCTTCCAATATTTATTCTTAGAACGTATTGATTTGACCCCATAAGCGGGACCACCACCCAATAGCATGTTGCCACCAGAAGCAGAACCCCGTATTTCTTCCAGAGAATCTCCTAATTGTTCCAGAACAACTAGAAAGAGATTTTTTAACCAGAAAGAATTCAGTTCAGATGTAGGATACCTATCCAGAAGTTTTCGAAATTCCATCATGTATGATGGAATCATCAAAGATTTGATCTTTTCTAACTCTGTCTGTAACTCACTAGAGGCTCGGGAAACAAAGAGAAGATGTATACGAACGAGATATCCAGCAACAAGAAGAAGGAAAAAGATTGAATAGAGGAACTCCCGAGCATTTGTTGATCTCAGATGTGCCCATATCAATGGAACGGGTGACTCATTATTTCGATGAATCATTTCTTCGGGCAGAAGAAGATTCTGTAAACATTGACTCGAAATCTCACTTATCAGAGTCCATTTTGTAAGAATCTTCTGAGGAATTGTAAGAATCTTCTGAGGAATTGACCGTGATATATCTGATCCATGC